AGCAATAACCTAGAAGTACATTATGTGCAACAGCCCTTCCTATCTGATAGAAAACGGCCCCATGACTCCCAGCCGGTCTTACCCGGTATCGATGCTCCCAAATTGGTCTATGAAGAGCGAGTCTAATTGTATTAGTGTCTATAATTGATTTCTTCTGTGAAAGACTAATTAATTGGGCCTCATTGGTAAGTGCTACAAGATCTCGTGCACAGGGATCTATGGTTATGGACCCGAATCCGTTAGTATGGAACGTTTTCTTTTCCAAGTGAAATCCCTTAGTATGGGAAAGAATGAAAAAGTTCTTTCGCCGTTGTGAAAGAAGAGGCTTTCGCATCTTAATGCATGTATTGAATTTATTCGTAGCTATTAGACGGGGATCCATTTTTTTGGGAATATGAGTCGAAGCAATAACAAGAAAATTTCTAGTGGAACCTCTTTCACAATCTCCGTAGATATAGTTCTCTAATAGACCGAGGGATAAGTAATTCGACTCCTCCACAGACATATCATGAATGTTTGGAATCCATATTATGCAATGGGACATTGCTTTTGCGAATTCTAATCGAATTAATTGTAATTGAAAGGTGGCATCAAACGGGTCATTCTTTTCTGCTGTCGCCGCTTTATATATAGGTGGCACTTCCATCATAGTTACCCACAGCCCCATATCAAAATCAAAGTCAGCACCGATATCGCCAATATCATAAAAATCGTCATCATCAAAATCGTCATCATCAAAACCATCATTATCAAAAAGATCAAGAAAGCCGTCCTCAAACTCATACATCTCATCATCGTCAGTCATAAAGTTGTCAGGCTCGGCATCCCGAAACTCGTCCATAAATAACATAATGAAAGGAAAATAGGAGTTTTTCGCTAGGTATTTGACCAAACAGGATCGTCCAAGTCCTTTAGAACCTATCACTAAAATATTCCTAGAAGGGGATAGGACTGAGCGAAACGAAAAGAGTATTGGTCTTGCGTGAGGATGAGATATGAAATGAGAACTATGAGTCCCACACGAGGTTTGTAAATAAGCGAGTATCTGATAATGAGCAAGGAAGATCCGTTTTTCTGCTAAACAGGATCTATTGAACTCATAATTCATTAGATACTTTTTATGAATGTCAACCAAGCATCGTAAGTAAATTGATCCCGGTTGTTCAGTCATTTGATAACCATAGTCGTTTTTTGATAAATGATCACTATGAGTATGAGTCAGACTCAATAGAATTTGATCTATCCTTTTTTTTGTCGTTAAGGTGAAGAAATGAGCCAAGAATTGTTCTTCTTCCTCATCAGCATCAATCCATTCACTGTTCTCAAACAACCAGGATTCTGTTTTATCATCAATCCAATCAACGTTCACGAGTGACCAAGATTCTATTTGCTCAGAAAAAAAATCACCGTTCTTGTTCTTTTTTATTTTTATTATCAATGAATGGATCTCTTTACTTGTACGACTTAGATGGCTCGTATTTCTCGAAAAAGTGATTCGATCGGTGGGATTTGGTAGAATACTGATGAGATAGCTAAGAAAATAGTTCTTCCTAGGACGTATGAATTTGACCCCATAAGCGGGACCACCACCCGATAGCATGTTGCCGCCAGAAACATAAACCAGTATTTCTCGCAGAAAATCTACTAATTGTTCCAGAGCAAGTAGAAAGAGAGTCTTTAAGCAGAAAAAATTCAGTTTATATTCATATTCATATGTAGGATACTCACCCAGAAGGTTTCGCAACTCAATCCCGTATGATAGAATCATAAAAGGTTTGATCCTTTCTAACTCTGTCTGTAACTCACTAGAGGCTCGGGAAACAAAGAGAAGATGTGTACAAACGAGATATCCAGCAACAAGAAGAAGGAAAAAGATTGAATAGAAGAACTCCTGAGCATTTGGTAATCTCAGATGTGTCCATATCAATGGAACGAGTGACTCATGATTTCGATGAATCATTTCTTCGGACAGAAGAAGATTCTGTAAACACTTCCTCGAAATCTTCCTTATCCGATTCCATCGTGGAAGAATCAACCGACATTTTTTCCGCATAATATCATGAAAAGTGGATACATAATTTTGACTTATTGGTATTATCGGCAATGGACCTGAAAAAGTATCTAAAAGGGTGAATTTTAGATATTTGAACCCTGTCGAAGTAAAGAACCATGGCATATATGTTTGGAACAGATTCCATTTTTTTGAGAGATTTAAAAAAGCACTATCTCGTTGAAAGGTTCTATACATCCGCTCTTTCTCAACGCATTTCTTTCGACAAAGACTCCGTCTTTTCTTCTTTCCTGATGGTAAATCTTTCTCAGAACATGGAGTGTGAATCAAACCCATGTTTGGATTGAAACTGAGATACTGATGCAAGTTTTTTCCTTCTGCTGAATCAGATAGATTCATATCTGAAAGAGGCTGACAATAAGTTCTTTCAAAATTGACTATTTGTTCCTCCGTTAGAGGTGTTCCAGAAATGTCTGCGATCGAGTAAATAGCTCTACGAGCGAATGAGTCGGATCGAATTGGAAAATGAAAAGATTTGTACAAGTTATACGTTTCGCCCCCACTTTGCGGAAAATCGTCAGGTATGAATATGTCAGATACTTGTGACTCGATTGGAGAAAAAGTCTCTCTCTCCAAAAAAACATGTTTTTTTTTACCGACGCACAAAGAAAATATTTTCTTGCGAATGAACAAGATATTGAGGAATTGTCCATATGTAAGATCATAATTATTGATACGAGTTCTTTCCACATAAAAAGGGAATCTTTTGTTACAATAGAACCAGAAGTGATGTGGATTATTCAAGAATCGAAGTCGATTTGCTTTATAAAAAGAAGATATCAATGAACTTCTATAAAATGGTTTCACGGGATTCAGCCAATTGTCTCGATCGCGGGATATCATTGAGAAATAGGAATCAGTGTTATCAAAGGATTTCCTGCGATTATTTCTAGTATGGAATGAGTCAATCACCCACTTTGGTATCTTATTGAACAAAAGTGGTGATATTGTTCCTCCATTGATCAAGAATTTCGATCTTTGGGAAGTCTCATGATCATCCAATAAGAAGGGTTTCAACTTATTCAAATGAACGATTTGAACACCTATTGATTCTAACAACTGATTGCAGAGTTGATCATTCGGACCCTTCAATTCATAGATGTGGATCTCGGACCTATGAATGGGGGTATCCCCGATACTCACAAAGAAAAAAGGAAGTGGCTTGGACAAAAAGAAACGAAGTATCTTGGACAAAAAGAAATGAAGTGCCTTGGACAAAAGGAAACGAAATGACTTGGGCAAATCTTGTTTGTCGATAACCTCGGACCAATCAATCGAATATTGATGAAATTGATTAATACGCAATCGATCGAACACTACTTGAAAACGGTGCTTCTGTTCAGAAACGAAATGTTCCAAATGTTCCTGGAAATTCTTGCTCCCACCGGACCATTTGTTTCTATATGCACTAGGATCCCGATTCATGGATCTATCGGTTCGAAAAATAAGAGGATCGAGCCATTTCTTCTGATTTTTTTTCAAATTCGATAAATGTTGGTTGATCGTATATTTTATTATAGTTAGATAATTCAGAGTATCATTTCTGATTTGATCCCTTTGAATTCCATATTCGAAGTTGCGATCGGATCTATTCATTAAAATCATTAAAAAGAATCGATTCGATACATTTCTTATGTACCCATAGGTGCTATATTGGATTTGAATCAGATTTCGGATCAATCTATATTGATTGACTGCCTCCATTATGTTGTTGCTAGCAAATACCACTCTTTTTGGTTTTGGATCTTTCAAATTATTCCCGCGTGAGATCCGGACCGATTTTTTTCTGATCCTTCGATAAAAAGATTCATTCTCTTCATCAAAAATAGGAGCTAGAACCCATAAAGATTTCTTTTTCGATTCATCCCTGGAGTTGAATACCTCATTCAAGAATTTTTTTTGATCCAATCCGTAGGAATCAATAGAAAGGGCAAATCCCTTATGATACACCAGATCCGGCTCGGTTATTGATAGAGTGAATAGATCTGCCATTTCTTGAAATCTCTCTTCTGATTCAAAATCGCGGTGTAACGCGTATCCCCCTTTGTTCCGGTCATGGAATAGATGAAATAAATCCAAAAATGGATTTTTGTTCAAGAATGAAATCTTATTGGAACTGTCCATATCCGGTTCATCCTTCGGAACCATATCACATCTCGGATCTGGTGAAATAGGATAAATTGAGACGGTATTTTGTAAATACCTAATTCTCTTGAATATATCAACCATTTCTCTATTTACCGATCCCCTGGATCGGACAAAAGAAACACCTTGTTCTTTCTTCAAGAATTTCTGATCTCTAGTGGACCTCTCAGTAGGATTCGAACCCAGACGAAGTTCTGACCATCTGTCAGAGAAAAAAGAACGAATTGGTCTTGTAGGATTCCCAAGAAATTCTTCGATTTCTCCCGGAAGCAGATGATTATTCATCTGCTCCTCGCGTTCCGCGAATAGCCGGGACATTGAGGAATATCCAGAAAGGCATTTCGGGAATCGATCTGATTCTATCTCTGTTCGTTCCGTTTGAAGAAAGGAAGGATCCCAAAGAATCGATCTTTCTTTTAGTTGCTGAATCTCTGTTTGATTGATCAATGTGTGATATCCCGAATCCTCATTACTAATGGAATCGAAAGGATCTCTGGATTGATCAGAAGATCCTTCCGATTGGCTAGAATCCGTTACTTGAACGAAAATAGATTTTTTAGAACCATATTGAATATTTGACGATACATTCCGTACCCTGCTAAAAAACCGATCCTTGTTTACCAACCACACATTGTCTAACCAAATCCAATTCTCTCTCGATACATTCCTCAAAAAATCCGATTCGTGCTGATTCTTCCCCCAACTAACGAAGAGATCTTGGCGGAATTGCCACATATGAAATTGAGCACAATTTTGCAAAGAAATACCCCACTTGTTTCTCGCGAAGAGATGGGAAACATGCTCAATATCGTTTGATTGAATAATTGCCTCGGCTCCTTGTTGTTTGAAGAAACCCTCCACTTCAATTGGTCTTTTTTCCCAAAAAGCAGACATGAGATAACAAATCAAGTGTTTCACTAAGATTTCGAATAGCTGCCCCGAATTCAAGTTGATTATGTTTCGCTTCTTCCTCGGAGAAAGACGATCAAAGAATTCCCAATCAAGGTCCTTGCGGATCGGATCATCCGTATAGGATACAAAAAGAAACTCCAGATATTTGATATCTTTCTCTTTGAATGAGATCTCAATTCCAGCTACGGTTTCATTAGATATCTTACAACTAGAATCCCTCTTTTTTCCGATCCGGTTCCTCCACCACCGCGAACCCCAGTTAGATTCAGGCATTCTACACTTTTTAGTTATTGGAAGAACCCAAGTACTCTCTTTCGGATCCATGAAACAACTCTCAGAGATCTTTTTCCCTTTTGGAAGATACAGGAGCGAAACAATCAACCTATTGATATTGGAAGACCAAAAAGATTCTTCCAATGTATCATTTCTGGGTCCTATGGAATTCATAGGTATAGGAAGAAGCCCCATCAAATAGAGATTTTTTCTTTCGGCCATATTTCGGTTGTTCATACGATATATAAGGACCGCTATTACAAGCAGTACTACACCTTTGATCGTGAAATATCGATTGCTTGTTGAACCCTGCGAATTGTGCGAAAGTAGGATCCGCCAAATTCGGAAGTCAAAGAGTTTCAGAAAACGTTCTTGGTCGAAAAAAATGCCAGCGAAAGGTCCCACTGAATCAAAATTGGTCCATGGATCAAAGAGATAGTGGGAATTCTTATTCTTGATCTCTCTCAATATCTCTTTCAATTCGAGGATCCATAATTCGAATTGAAGTACTCGTTTTTTCATCGATTCGATCCCCCTTAAATTTTTTTTTCTCATAGATTTATTCCTCCTATAAATTTTAGATTTATTCCTCCTATAAATTTTAGATTTATTCCTCCTATAAATTTTAGATTTATTCCTCCTATAAATTTTAGATTTATTCCTCCTATAAATTTGATTTCGATTGGAATTGATGTCCTTTCATGGATTTTATTTCACTAAAGATTGGATGTCAATTGGAATTTGTTTATTTATGATAATTCCTGTTAAGCATCCTGAGAATTTGTTTATTTATGATAATTCCTGTTAAGCATCCTGAGAATTTGTTTATTTACGATAATTCCTGTTAAGCATCCTGAGAATTCTTGATCTCTCTCAATATCTCTCTCAAGTCGAAGATCCAGGATTGGAATTGATGTCCTTTCATGGATTTGACTTCTCCTAAAGATTTGATTTTAATTGAAATTTGGTTATTTACGATAATCCCTGTTAAGCATCCATGGCTGAATGGTTAAAGCGCCCAACTCATAATTGGCAAATCCGCAGGTTCGATTCCTGCTGGATGCACGCCAACGGGAACGTTCAATAAGTCTATTGGAATTGGCTCTGTATCAATGGAATCTCACCATCCATACATAACGAATTGGTATGGTATATTCATACTATAACATATGAAGAGTAAGAACTAGAATTCTTATCGATACTGGAACTTATAGGGAAGAAAATGGATTTATGGATGGAATCAAATATGAAGTCTTTACAGAAAAAAGTATTCGGTTATTGGAGAACAATCAATATACTTCTAATGTCGAATCAGGATCAACTAGGACAGAAATAAAGCATTGGGTCGAACTCTTCTTTGGTGTCAAGGTAATAGCTATGAATAGTCATCGACTCCCGGGAAAGGGTAGAAGAAGGGGAAGGGGACCTATTATGGGACATACAATGCATTACAGACGTATGATCATTACGCTTCAACCGGGTTATTCTATTCTAACTCTTATACAGAAAAGAACTTAAATCAAAATACTTAATAACACGGCGATACATTTATACAAAACTTCTACCCCGAGCACACGCAATGGAGCCGTAGACAGTCAAGTGAAATCCAATCCACGAAAGAATTTGATCTATGGACAGCATCATTGTGGTAAAGGCCGTAATGCCAGAGGAATCATTACCGCAGGGCATAGAGGGGGAGGTCATAAGCGTCTATACCGTAAAATCGATTTTCGACGGAATGAAAAAGACATATCTGGTAGAATCGTAACCATAGAATACGACCCTAATCGAAACGCATACATTTGTCTCATACACTATGGGGATGGTGAGAAGAGATATATTTTACATCCCAGAGGGGCTATAATTGGAGATACCATTGTTTCTGGTACAGAAGTTCCTATATCAATGGGAAATGCCCTACCTTTGAGTGCGGTTTGAACTATTGATTTACGTAATTGGAAGTAACCAATTAGGTTTACGACGAAACCTAGAAATCGATCACTGATCCAATTTGAGTACCTCTACGGGATAGACCTCAACAGAAAACTGAAGAGTAACGGCAGCAAGTGATTGAGTTCAGTAGTTCCTCATATAAAATTATTGACTCTAGAGATATGGTAATATGGAGAAGACAAAATTGTTTGAAGCACGGACAGAACCGGAAGCACCCCTTGTTTCAAAGAGAGGAGGACGGGTTATTCACATTTCATTTGATGGTCAGAGGCGAATTGAAAGCTAAGGAGTGGTCATTCCAAAGATCCCCCGGGGAAAAATAGAGATGTCTCCTACGTTACCCGTAATATGTGGAAGTATCGACGTAATTTCATAGAGTCATTCGGTCTGAATGCTACATGAAGAACATAAGCCAGATGACGGAACGGGGAGACCTAGGATGTATAAGATCATAACATGAGCGATTCGGCAGATTTGGATTCCCATATATCCACTCATGTGGTACTTCATCATACGATACGATTCATATAAGATCCAGCTGTCTAGATATCATCATAGACATCCAGAAAGCCGTATGCTTTGGAAGAAGCTTGTACAGTTTGGGAAGGGGTTTTTATTGATCAAAAAGAAGAATCTACTTCAACCGATATGCCCTTAGGCACGGCCATACATAACATAGAAATCACACTTGGAAAGGGTGGACAATTAGCTAGAGCAGCAGGTGCTGTAGCGAAACTGATTGCAAAAGAGGGTAAATCGGCCACGTTAAGATTACCATCTGGGGAGGTCCGTTTGATATCCCAAAACTGCTCAGCAACAGTCGGACAAGTGGGCAATGTTGGGGCGAACCAGAAAAGTTTGGGTAGAGCCGGATCTAAGTGTTGGCTAGGTAAGCGTCCTGTAGTCAGAGGAGTGGTTATGAACCCTGTAGACCATCCCCATGGGGGTGGTGAAGGGAGGGCCCCGATTGGTAGAAAAAAACCCACAACCCCTTGGGGTTATCCTGCGCTTGGAAGAAGAAGTAGGAAAAGGAATAAATATAGTGATAGTTTGATTCTTCGTCGCCGTAAATAGGAATATGAATATGGAAAATCCAATAGAATAGGTTTCTTCGTTTTTACAAAAGAAAAAGGGAGGAATCCACAACTGTGACACGCTTACCTAAAAAAAATCCCTTTGTAGCTAATCATTTATTGAGAAAAATTGAGAAATTAAACATGAAGGAAAAAAAAAAGATAATATTAACTTGGTCCCGGGCATCTACCATTATACCCACAATGATCGGACATACAATTGCTATCCATAATGGAAAAGAACATTTACCTATTTATATAACAGGTAGTATGGTCGGTCACAAATTGGGGGAATTCGCGCCTACTCTGACTTTCAACGGACACCCGAAAAAGGATAATAAATCTCGCCGTAATAAAGTGAAGTAAGCGCTCATCATTCATTGGTGAGAGGTGAACCTTAATGTCAAAGCGGGGAAAGTGGAAGAGGTCTTTGCGAAAGGCGAAGACGAAAATTACACAAGCAAAAGCTGTAGCTCAAAATAGATGTATGTCTGCTCACAAAGCACGAAGAGTCGTTGATCAGATCCGCGGGCGTTCTTACGAAGAAACACTTATGTTACTCGAACTCATGCCTTATCGAGCATCTTATCCCATTTTTAAATTGGTTTATTCTGCAGCAGCAAATGCTAGTCACAATAAAAGTATCAACGAAGCCGATTCAGTCATTAGTAAAGCCGAAGTCAATGGGGGTACTATGATGAAAAGGCTCAAACCTCAGGCTCGAGGACATAGTTATCCGATAAAAAGACCCACCTGTCATATAACTATTGTAGTGAGGGATAGCTCTAAAAAGAAAACAGATAAGATCTCTATTTAGGAGCAAAAGATATATGGAAAGATCTTATAATAGAGAGATATTTAGAGAAAGGGAGGAAGAGAGAACAAAAATATGGGTCAAAAAATAAATCCACTTGGTTTACGACTTGGGGAAAACCAAAAGCATCACTCCCTTTGGTTCGCACAATCAAAAAGTTATTCCCTGGGTCTCCAGGAAGATGAAAAAATACGGAATTGTATCAAGAAGTATGTACAAAAAAATAGGAAAATATCCTCGGTTTTTGTTGGAATTGCACATATAGAAATTCAAAAAGAAACTGATCTGATTAAGATCATCATCCATGTTGGAAACCCCAAAAAATTATTTAAAGAGAATCGAACGCAAGAAATCAAAGAATTAAGGATCAATGTACAAAAAGGGTTAAATTCTGTGAACTGGAAACTTAACATTGCTATCAGAAAAGTTACAAAACCTTATAGACAACCTAATTTTCTTGCAGAATATATAGCTCTACAATTAAAGAATAGAGTTCCCTTTCGAAAGGCAATGAAAAAAGCTATTGAATTATCTAAACAAGCAAATACAAAAGGAATTCGAGTGCAACTAGCAGGGCGTATTGGCGGAAAAGAAATTGCACGCGTCGAATGGATCAGAGAAGGTAGGGTCCCCCTACAAACCATTCGAGCTAAAATTGATCATTGTTCCTCTACAGTTCGAACTATCTATGGAATATTAGGAATCAAAATTTGGATATTTGTAGACGAGCAATGATGGGACTTTCCTTGCCATTCTATCCAGTGATAGAACAAAAACTGACAAATTATTCTTTTTTACTTTCAATGAAAAATTTTCAATTATAATTATATAGGGTTGAATAAAAAATTCGATTAAACTTTTGGTAGAATTGCTATGCTTAGTGTGTGACTCGTTGGTTTTTCTTTAGGGTTGGGAATCCAAAAAATGGACTGGACCCTAACTAATAACTATAGAACCTATAACCAGCTCATAGCTTCGTATTATCGATATCCAAGGAACCAGTTACTATATGATGTGTCAATCATATAGTTGTAGCAACTGAAATCTTTATTTCATAAATGAAAAATCTCATTCATTATGGGTTGTGAAGTGAAAATAGAGGGATGTGGGTAAATGGAAGGATGAGAGAAAGAGAGAAGTAGAACCCAAACGGTATAAAATTCCAATATGTATGGTCTATTATAAATCATCTCATACTCATAAAAGTAAAAGGCAATGTGATAAAGCATCAATACGGATTCTTCCATAATTAGACAATTCATAGAAAAAAATACAAATAATAAAGAGCTTCGAGTCAATAGAGACTGAGGAAATTGACTTGGGAACAAATTGGAATTGGGGAGCTCCATTGCAGAGTTCAGGCCTAGCCATTAATGGAGAAGCTATGGGAACGACGGAACCTGTGACTTCAGAAGATTCTATTGAAAACGGAATCCCAATGATTCATTGGGCGGGATGGCGGAACCAACCGGGAACCCGTTGATTTATTATGAGAGGCAGTGGGTTAACCCTACAAATGAAGCAAATATGAAAAGAGTAAATATTCGCCCGCGAAACCCTTATTGAATTACAATTTATTAGCCGATTCGGTAAGGGTCAAGGATTCGTTAAAAAAAAAAAAAGAAAGGCGCTATTATTTCTATCTAGATATAGAAATATAGAAATCTTTCTATATCCGTATACATAAAGTATATAAGATATACAGATTCCTGCATAACAGATTCAATATCAATAAATCCCACGATTTAATGTATTTTTCAAAAAATACACGTGTATCTGTAATATTGTTGAATCGTTTTATTCGCGAGGAGCTGGATGAGAAGAAACTCTCATGTCCGGTTCTGCAGTAGAGATGGGATTGAGAAACAACCATCAACTATAACCCCAAAAGAACCAGATTCCGTAAACAACATAGAGGAAGAATGAAGGGAATATCTTATCGAGGCAATCATATCTGTTTCGGGAAATATGCTCTTCAGGCACTTGAACCCGCTTGGATCACATCTAGACAAATAGAAGCAGGGAGACGAGCAATGACACGATATGCGCGCCGGGGTGGAAAAATATGGGTACGTATATTTCCCGACAAACCCGTGACAGTAAAACCTATGGAAACGCGTATGGGTTCAGGGAAAGGAGCCCCCCGATACTGGGTATCCGTTGTTAAACCCGGTCGAATACTTTATGAGATGGGTGGAGTATCCGAAACGGTAGCCAGAGCAGCTATTGAAATAGCCGCATACAAAATGCCTATACGAACGCAATTCATTATTGCGAGATAGGGATGTGGAACCAGATATTTGTAATGAAAAAGACAATCGCAGATTTAGATTTCTTTATTTCTATTTTTGGACAGACAATATTTCTTTCTTTTTTACTTCGATCTTGGCATTGAAAGAAGAGATTCAATTCAAAAAAGTGATATGATTCAACCTCAGACCCATTTGAATGTAGCGGACAACAGCGGGGCTCAAGAATTGATGTGTATTCGAATCATAGGAGCTAGTAATCAACGATATGCTCATATCGGCGATGTTATTGTTGCTGTAATCAAAGAGGCAGTGCCCCATATGTCTCTCGAAAAATCAGAAGTGATCAGAGCTGTAATTGTACGTACTCGTAAAGAACTCCGACGCGACGACGGTATCATAATACGATATGATGACAATGCAGCAGTTGTCATTAATAAAGAAGGAAATCCAAAAGGAACTCGAGTTTTTGGAGCAATTGCTCAAGAATTGAGACAGTTGAATTTTACTAAAATAGTCTCATTAGCTCCTGAAGTATTATAAATACTAGTAGATTGTGTTTCACGCATATACTTTAAATATTTCGTAAATAAATAATGAAAAATTCACACAAAAAAAAAAAAACAGAACATGTTGATTATATCAAAATTAGGGGGCACCAATAATTCTAGTTCGACATGAGTAGGGACGCTATTGCCGATATATTAACATTTCTAAGAAATGCCGACATGGATAAAAAAGGAACGGTTCGAATAGCATCCACGAAGATCACCGAAAGCATTGTGAAAATACTTCTACGAGAGGGTTTTCTTGAAAACGTTAGAAAACACCAGGAAAACAACAAATCTTTCTTGGTTTCAACCCTGCGACATAGAAGAAATAGGAAAGGAACATATAGAAAGATTTTCAAGCGTATCAGCCGACCTGGTCTACGAATCTATTCTAACTATCAACAAATTCCTAGAATTTTCGGTGGAATGGGAATTGTAATTCTTTCGACTTCTCGAGGTATAATGACAGATCGAGAAGCTAGACTAGAAGGAATTGGAGGGGAGGTTTTGTGTTATATATGGTGATCTCTCTGGTATCCGACCGAATAAGATCCGCAAATTCGTCCATTTCTTATTTATGAAAAAAGAGAGGAGTCAAGGGCTATGAACCGAACCCTTAACTTTCTTATAGATAGATAATAGAATATCTATCTACCATCTATAAGACATAATGAAGCTATAAGACATAATGAAGAGGAAAATAATGAAGAGGAAAGATGGCTATGAAAAAAAAGAGAGGAGAGGCTATAAACCCTTGACTTTCCTTTCTTATAGATATAGAACCTATATCTATAAGACGATGACGATAATGAAGAGTAAAGATGGCTATGAAAAAAAAGAGAGGAGAGGCGATAAACTCTTGACTTTCTTATAGGTAGATAATAAAATATCTATCTACCATCTATAAGGGCGATAAACCCTTGACTTTCTTATAGGTAGATAATATAATATCTATCTACCATCTATAAGACATAATGAAGATATAAGACATAATGAAGAGGAAAATAATGAAGAGATGAAACTGAAAATCAATGAAGAGTAAAGATGGCTATGAAAAAAAAAGAGAGTAAAAGAGAGGAGTCAAGGGTTATAAACCCTTGACTTTCCTTTCTTATAGATATAGGTTCTATATCTATAAGACGGTGACGATAATGAAGAGAAAAGATGGCTATGAAAAAAAAAGAGAGGAGAGGCTATAAACCCTTGACTTTCTTATAGGTAGATAATAGAATATCTATCTGCCATCTATAAGACATAATGAAGCTATAAGACATAATGAAGAGGAAAATAATGAAGAGATGAAGATGAAAATAATGAAGAGTAAAGATGGCTATGAAAAAAAAAGAGAGGAGTCAAGGGTTATTAACCCTTGACTATCTTATAGATAGATAATAGAATATCTATCTGCCATCTATAAGACATAATGAAGCTATAAGACATAATGAAGAGGAAAAGAATGAAGAGATGAAGATGAAAATAATGAAGAGTAAAGATGGCTATGAAAAAAAAGAGAGGAGAGGAGTCAAGGGCTATGAACCCTTGACTTTATTCAAGAAATCCTTCGCTTTTACCGGAAAGATGATAATTAAGAGGAAAGATAAAGATGGCTATGAAAAAAAAGAGAGAGGAAAAGAGAGGAAAGATGGTTATGAAAAAAGAGAGGAAAGGAGTCAAGGGCTATGAACCCTTGACTTTATTCAAGAAATACTTTTAACTTTATTCAAGAAATACTTTTAACTAATAATAACTAATTATTTTTCTTTATTTAAATGAATATTCATTTTTACCTCAAAAGAGGAGGTTAGCCGAAATGACAGAAAAAGAAGAAAAAGAAAGAAAAAGGATTTATGAGGGTTTAATTACTGAATCACTTCGAAATGGTATGTTCCGAATTCGTTTAGATAATGAAGAGGAAGATATGATTATCGGTTATATTTCGGGGAAGATCCGACGAAGTTTTATACGGATACTACCAGGAGATAGAGTTCTAGTCGAGGTGAGTCCTTATGATTCAAAGAGGGGACGTATAACTTATAGACTTCCCAAGAAAGATAAAGAGAAAGATAAAAAAGAGAAAGATAAAAAAGAGAAAGATAAAAAAGAGAAAGATAAAGATTCGAACAATTAGGTGTGGGTGACCTTTTAAACATTCCTTCGTGGAAATACAATTCGAGGCTCAAAACTGCAAGAGACTTATTTTCTTACAAGGAGTACATTCGGAATTAAGGTAAGGAATAAAGAAGATGAAAATAAGGGCTTCTGTTCGTAAAATCTGTGAAAAATGCCTACTGCTCCGTAGGAAGAAACGGATTGTAGTCATTTGTGTCAACCCGAGACATAAACAGAAACAAAGGTAATCTCTATAAAAAGAAAAAGGGATTTTTCTAAAGGACCCGACGCCCGACGCACAAATAAAATAAAGGACCCGATGCACAAATAAAAGATCCGTTTTGATATGAAATGGATATATCCGTATGTGGATCTTTGACTTGTATTTATGAGATGAGAAAGTATGTCAAAGGTTCGACAAATTAGAGTTAGACCGAGATATGGTCCTTTTGGTTCACGTAGGAGGGGGCGAGGGCGTATTGGTTCACGTAAGAGTGGACGTAGAATACCAAAAGGAGTTATTCATATTCAAGCGGGTTTCAACAATACTATTATAACCGTTACAGATGCGCTTGGTCGGGTGGTTTATTGGTCCTCCGCCGGTACTTGTAGATTCAGAGGACCAAGAAAAGGGACACCGTTTGCTGCCCAAACCGCAACAGGAGATGCTATTCGTACAGTAGTGGATCAGGGTCTGAAACGAGCAGAAGTCATGCTAAAGGGTGCTGGTCTCGGAAGAGATGCAGCATTACGAGCTATTCGTAAAAGTGGTATACGATTAAGTAGCATACGTGACGTAACCCCTATTCCACATAATGGATGCAGACCTCCTAAAAAAAGACGCGTGTAG